TTTGGGAATTTTTTCAAGCAAATGTACATTCCCCACTTTTTTTGGATAGAATAGACAAACCTTTTTCTTTTTCATTTGATATATGGGGACTGATAAAAAAAATTATTAGAAATTTGATGTGGAAAAACGAAAAAAAAAAAATTGCTAATTCTAATAATTCTAATTATAGCGAAAAAAAAACAAAAAAAGTTGAGAAAAAAGAGGAAGAAAAAAAGCAAAAATCCAAACAAGAAGAAAAACGACGGATAGATATTGCAGAAGCTTGGGATAGCTTCTTTTTTGCTCAAGTAATAAGAGGTTCTCTCTTAATAACTCAATCAACTCTTAGAAAATATATTAAATTACCTTTATTAATAATAATTAAAAATAGCGTTCGTATGTTATTATTTCAATTTCCCGAATGGTCGGAGGATTTAAAGAATTGGAAACGAGAAATGCATGTTAAATGTACCTATAATGGGATTCAATTATCAGAAACAGAATTTCCAAAAAACTGGTTAACGGATGGTATTCAGATAAAAATCCTATTTCCTTTTTGTCTTAAACCTTGGCACAAATCTAAATTACAATCATCTCATAAGAATCCACTGAAAAAAACGAAAAAGAAAGAGAAAAAAAATGATTTTTGTTTTTTAACAGTTTGGGGAATGGAAACCAAACTACCTTTCGGTTCTGTCCGAAAACAACCTTCTTTTTTTGAACCTATTTCTAAAGAATTCAAAAAAAAAATGAAAAAATTGAAAACTAAGTCTTTTATGCGTTTAAGGATTTTAAAAGAAAAAGCTAAAATTTTTATAAAAGTCGTACAAGAAATTAAAAACTGGATTATCAAAAGTCTTCGATTTCTAAAACGAAAAATAAAAGAACTTTCAAAACGAAGTTTAATTCTATTATTTGGACTAAGAGAAATATATGAATTAAATGAAAGTGAAAAAGATTCAATACCTAGTAATCAGATGATTCATGAACTGTCTGTTCAAAATCGATCTATGGAATGGACAAATTCTTCACTAACTGAAAACAAAATGAAAGATTTGATTGATAGAACAAAGACAATCAGAAATGAAATAGAAGAAATTCCAAAAGAAAAAAAAAATGTAACTAATAGTTCTAACAAACCAAGTTATGATTCTAAAAAAGTAGAATCATCAAAAAAAATTTGGCAGATATTAAAAAGAAAAAAAACTCGATTAATTCGTAAATCATTTTTTTTCATAAAATTTTTCATGGAACGAGTATATATAGGGATTTTTCTAGGTATCATTAATATTCCAAGAATCATTCCAAAACCTTTTCTTGAATCAAAAAAAAAAATAATTGATAAATACATTTCCAAGAATGAAGAAAATCAAGAAAAAATGAATATTAATAAAAAAAAAAAAAATACCATTTATTTTATTTCAACTATAAAAAACTTAATATACAATATTCAAAAAAAAAATGAAAAAATGATGGGTTGTGACCTATCCTCTTTGTCACAAGCATATGTATTTTACAAATTATCACAAATTCAAGTTATTAACTTCTATAAGTTAAAGAAGTTAAAGACTGTTCTTGAATATAACAGACGAGTAAGATCCTTTTTTGTTAAGAATGAAATAAAGCATTTTTTTGAAGAACAAGGAATCTTTCATTATGAATTGAAAAATAAAACCTTTTTCAATTGCGAAATAGATCAATGGAAAAACTGGTTAAGAAATCATTATCAACACAATTTACCTCAGATTACATGGTCTAGATTAGTAGCCGAAAAATGGAGAAATAAAATCAAGCAAGACTTTCTGGTTCCAAATCAAAATTTAAACAAAGACGATTCATATGAAAAAGAAAAATTTTTAAATTATGAAAAACAAAAAGGTTTTGAGGCAGACTCATTATTGAATCAAAAACACAATTTAAAACAAAATTTAAAAAAAGATTATATATATAATCTTTTTTGCTATAAATCAATTAATTATAAAGAAAAATTTTTTGATATGCCTTTAAGCATTGCTATAGATAATAATTTAGTCTCTAGTTTTCTAAGAAAATATAATATTAGAGGTATAGGGGAAATTCCGAATAGAAAATATTTGGATTGGAAAATTCTCAACTTTTGGTTTAGAAAAAAAGTCAATATTGAGTTCTGCATCGATACCAAGACTAAAAAAAATATTAAGACTAAAGCAAATAATTATCAAAGAATTAATAAAATAATTAAAAAAGGTCTTGCTAATCAAAAAAGTTTCTTTTTTGATTGGATGGGAATGAATGAAGAAATACTAAGTTGTCGTCTAGCAAATTCGGAATTTTGGTTCTTTCCAGAATTTGTTTTATTGTCTAATGCATATAAAATGAAACCGTGGGTCATACCAATCAAATTCCTTCTTTTCAATTTTAATGAAAATAAAAATATTAATAAAAATATGACTAGAAAGAAAAAGGGTTTTATATCATCAAATGAAAAAAAATCCCTTGGAGTTTCTAATCCAAATAAAGAAGAAAAGGAACCTGTGGGTCAAGGAAAGCTTGAATCAGATAAACAGAAAGAAGAAAATCCTGAATCAGTTCTATCAAACCAAGAAAAAAATATTGGAGAAAATTATGCAGAATCAAAGAGAAAAAAACGTAAAAAGAAAAAACAATACAAAAGCAATACAGAAGCGGAACTTGATTTCTTTCTCGCAAGGCATTTGCGTTTTCAATTGCGATGGAATGAGTTTTTAAATCAAAAAATTTTCAATAATGTAAAAGTATATTCTTTCTTGGTTAGACTGATAAATCCAAACGAAATTGCTATATCTTCTATTCAAAGAGGAGAAATGAGCCTAGACTTTCTAATTAATGAGAAGAATTTAACTTTTGCAAAATTAATGAAAAAAGGAATATTCATTATTGAACCTGTTCGTTTCTCTATAAAAAACGATGGACAACTTATTATATATGGAACCATAGGTATTTCATTGGTTCATAAAAAAAAGCAACAAATAAAAATAAGTCAAAGACAAAAAAAAAGCTATATTGACAAAAAGAGTTTTGAAAAATCCATTACAAAATATAAAAAAAAAACTGGAACTGGAAATAGAAACAAAAATCATTATGATTTCTTTGTTCCTGAAAAGATTCTATCCCCTAAACGACGTAGAGAATTTCGAATTTTAATTTGTTTCAAATCAAAAAATAGAAATGCTAGGTATAGAAATTCAAGATTTGATAAGAATATCAAAAACTGTGATCAAATTTTGAATAAAAAGAAAGATGTTGATAGAGATAAAAATAACCTAATTAAATTTCAGTTCTTCCTTTGGCCGAATTTTCGATTAGAAGATTTAGCTTGTATGAATCGCTATTGGTTTAATACTAATAATGGAAATCGTTTCAGTATGATAAGAATACATATGTATCCGCGATTTCAAATTCATTGATGATAGATCAAATTTCCTATATATAATGTATAATTTCTGGTATATGAAAAAAATGTATGCACACTTCATATGGATTATGGATTGTTTTCAATTTCATCTTTATAAATGAGATTAATTTAATCAATGACATAGCTACCAATCTGATCCATAAAAAAATCAATGGAATCCTCTTATTTTAGATTTAAAATTACATTTTTTTTAGAAAAATATAGCATGCGTTTTGGATACCTATCCGAATCAAATTTGGAATTGGCTTAATTAATTTTTTTATTTGATAAAATTAAGAATTAAGAGGTTGATAATTAAATTCAGATCCTTGTACAAAAATAAGCAGCATTATTATTACTGATCAGTAAAATTCCTATTCTTTAAATTCCTATTAAAAAAAAAGGAGGACTTCTTTTTATGATAAAAAATTTATTCATTTCATTTCAAGAAAAAAAAGAAGAAAACAGGGGATCCATTGAATTTCAAGTATTCAGTTTCACCAATAAGATACGAAGACTTACTTCACATTTGGAATTGCACAGAAAAGATTATTTATCTCAGAGAGGTCTACGGAAAATTCTGGGAAAACGTCAACGACTGCTGACTTATTTGTCAAAAAAAAATAGAGTACGTTATAAAGAATTAATTAATCAGTTGGATATTCGGGAATCAAAAAATCGTTAAATTCAAAATTTTTGAATTAGTTAATTTATTAGATCTTGAATTTTTATAAACTTCTTTTTCAACAATTTAATTCATGCAAGAACGAATCAAGGAAAAACTTATGAATATACCAGTTACAGGAAAAGACCTTATGATAGTCAATATGGGACCTCACCACCCATCCATGCATGGTGTTCTTCGTCTAATTGTTACTCTAGATGGTGAAGATGTTGTTGATTGTGAACCAATATTGGGTTATTTACACAGAGGAATGGAAAAAATTGCGGAAAACCGAGCAATTATACAATATTTACCTTATGTAACGCGATGGGATTATTTAGCTACTATGTTTACAGAAGCAATAACCGTAAATGGCCCAGAACAATTGGGAAATATTCAAGTTCCTAAAAGGGCCAGCTATATCAGAGTAATTATGCTCGAATTGAGTCGTATAGCTTCTCATCTGTTATGGCTCGGACCTTTTATGGCAGATATTGGTGCACAGACTCCTTTTTTCTATATTTTCAGAGAACGAGAATTTGTATATGATCTATTCGAAGCTGCCACCGGTATGAGAATGATGCATAATTTTTTTCGTATCGGAGGAATAGCGGTTGATCTACCTCATGGTTGGATAGATAAATGCTTGGATTTTTGCGATTATTTTTTAACAGAGGTTGTTGAATATCAAAAACTTATTACACGAAATCCTATTTTTTTAGAACGAGTTGAAGGAGTAGGGATTATTGGTAGGGAAGAAGCAATAAATTGGGGTTTATCCGGACCAATGATACGCGCATCTGGAATAGAATGGGATCTTCGTAAAGTTGATCGTTATGAGTGTTACGATGAATTTGAATGGGAAATTCAGTGGCAAAAAGAAGGAGATTCATTAGCTCGTTATTTAGTACGACTTAGCGAAATGACGGAATCCATAAAAATTATTCAACAGGCTCTGGAAGGAATTCCAGGGGGTCCCTATGAAAATTTAGAAAGCAGAGGCTTTGATAGAAAAAGGAATCCAGAATGGAATGATTTTGAATATCGATTCATTAGTAAAAAACCTTCTCCTACTTTTGAATTGTCGAAACAAGAACTTTATGTAAGAGTTGAAGCTCCAAAGGGAGAATTGGGAATTTTTCTGATAGGGGATCAAAGTGGTTTTCCTTGGAGATGGAAAATCCGCCCACCGGGTTTTATTAATTTGCAAATTCTTCCTGAACTAGTTAAAAGAATGAAATTGGCTGATATTATGACGATACTCGGTAGCATAGATATAATTATGGGAGAAGTTGATCGTTAAAATGATAATTCATACAACAGAAGTACAAACTGTGAATTCTTTTGTCAGATTGGAATCTTTAAAAGAAGTCTATGGACTCATATGGATACTTGTCCCTATATTTTCTCTTGTATTGGGGATTACAACGGGTGTACTAGTAATTGTGTGGTTAGAAAGAGAAATCTCTGCAGGGATACAACAACGTATTGGACCTGAATACGCCGGCCCTTTGGGAATTCTTCAAGCTCTAGCAGATGGGACAAAACTACTTTTCAAAGAGAATCTTCGTCCATCTAGGGGAAATACTCGTTTATTTAGTATTGGACCGTCTATAGCAGTTATCTCAATTTTACTAAGTTATTCAGTAATTCCTTTTAGCAATCACCTTGTTTTAGTTGATCTCAATATCGGTATTTTTTTATGGATTGCTATCTCAAGTATTGCTCCTATTGGACTTCTTATGTCAGGATATGGATCAAATAATAAATATTCTTTTTTAGGTGGTCTACGAGCTGCTGCTCAATCGATTAGTTATGAAATACCATTAACTCTATGTGTTTTATCAATATCTCTACGTGCGATTCGTTGAAACATAAACTTTTGTTTTTTCTATTCCTCTCGTTCTAGACAAATAGAATTGAATATATATCTTTAGTATTTATCTTTGGGGTTAATGTCAATAAAGGAAATTTGATAGTTATATATGAGTGAAAAAAAACGGCTTAAAAATTCGCAGTAAAAAGCAAAATTGAGTCTCATTTCCCATGTACAAAGGTTAAAGGTTAAGCGAAAATAAACAGAATTGTAAAAATCACTTTACCCCAAGATTGGTTGATTAGTCATCCTGGCTTGAAGCGGGTTCAAAAGATTAACCGTATGACGTTTTCACTATCAGTTGTATGGGTTAACATACACATATTACCAAGTGAGCGGGGATTAAGCACAAGTGAGTGGATGGTTAGAAACACAAAAATACACAAAGAATTAGTAATAGAGATTAACCAAATTAAAAAAGATATTTATGAGTAATATAACATAAAAAAAAAGAAGGTTAATTGGGGCTTAAAATTGGTAGAAATAATCAGGACAGTACTCCCCAAGATTCCGATTCAGAGTATGCTCCTATCCACCGATAAACGTAATGACTATCAGAAACGAAAGAATCCTTTATTTTTTAAATCCACCAACTTTTTTTTTTTCTCAAAAAGAAGAATAGGAACGAGAAAGGAATCTTTTTTTTTTTTATTCTTTCTTTCATATATTTCGCAAACAAAATAGAATTTATGTGATTAATAATAAACTAATAGAATGTCTAATTCTTTTTCGTAATCGAAAACAACAATGGGATGAAATACCTATTGATATTTTTACAAGGAGTATTTTATTGAAGAATTAAATTATTACTCAACAAATAGAAATTTGAATTCGTAAAGGATGAGATGAATTCCGAAGCACTTTTTGTTTATTATTAGAGTTAGAGCAGACAGAATTCCATTGGTATAATTCGGGACCCTCCGATAGATTTTGATTTCATGTATTTTACAACACGCCATATCCATATAAATAAAACTAACCTGGTCCTTAGATTTTTTTGTGGCCCCAGAGGAGCCGTATGAGGCGAAACCCTCATGTACGGTTTTGTAATAGCGGTGGAAATAGTAATGTTATCACCGACTAGGATTATCTAACAGTTTAAGTACAGTTGATATAGTTGAAGCACAATCAAAATATGGTTTTTGGGGGTGGAATTTGTGGCGTCAACCTATAGGTTTTATCATTTTTCTAATTTCTTCCCTAGCAGAATGTGAGAGGTTACCTTTTGATTTACCAGAAGCCGAAGAAGAATTAGTAGCAGGTTATCAAACTGAATATTCAGGTATCAAATTTGGTTTATTTTACGTTGCTTCCTATCTAAACCTATTAGTTTCGTCATTATTTGTAACAGTTCTATACTTGGGCGGTTGGAATATTTCTATTCCGTATATATCTATTCTTGAACTATTTGAAAGGGATCAAATTATTGGAACAACAATTGGTATCTTTATTACATTGGCTAAAACTTATTTGTTCTTGTTCATTTCTATCACAACAAGATGGACTTTACCTAGGCTAAGAATGGACCAACTATTAAACCTGGGATGGAAATTTCTTTTACCAATTTCCCTCGGTAATCTATTATTAACAACTTCTTTCCAACTCTTTTCACTATAAATAAAAAATGAATCCAACATTCATTACTTGTTTTAAACAAGAGAAAGAAACAAAGATCAAATTATTCATAGATATTTACGATATGCTTCCTATGATAACCGGGTTCATGAATTATGGTCAACAAACGACACGAGCTTCAAGGTACATTGGTCAAGGTTTTATGATTACCTTATCCCACACAAATCGTTTACCTGTAACTATTCAATATCCCTATGAAAAATTAATAACATCGGAACGTTTCCGCGGTCGAATCCATTTTGAATTTGATAAATGCATTGCTTGTGAAGTATGTGTTCGAGTATGTCCTATAGATCTGCCTGTTGTTGATTGGAAATTTGAAACTAATATTCGAAAAAAACGATTGCTTAATTACAGTATTGATTTTGGAATTTGTATATTTTGTGGTAACTGTGTTGAGTATTGTCCAACAAATTGTTTGTCAATGACTGAAGAATATGAACTTTCAACTTATGATCGTCACGAATTGAATTATAATCAAATAGCTTTGGGTCGTTTACCAATGTCAGTAATTGAGGATTATACTATTCGAACAATTTTGAATTCACCTCAAAGAAAAAATGGATAAACCTCTTAATTTGATTAAACAATAATTCAAAATTATTAAGGCTCATTCTCTTAATCTAATATTTCTCTTAATCTAATAGAATATATTCATAATTACTTTGTTGAAATGGATAGGCTCACAATACACTTTAGAATTAAAGAAAAAAAAAAGCGAAATTAACCAATAATTGTATCTACATCAATTCATACATAATATCCATTAGATTCGAATTTAACTCTATTAAAAACATAATAAAAAAATTTCCTAGTCCTAGTTAAGTCAATAAGGTCATGAAAAGCATTTTTATTTTTTTATTTCGTATTTATTTTACATAATATAATGGATTTGCCTGGACCAATACATGATTTTCTTTTAGTTTTTCTGGGATCCGGTCTTCTATTAGGAGGTCTGGGAGTGGTATTACTTCCCAATCCAATATTTTCGGCCTTTTCTTTAGGATTTGTTCTTGTTTGTATATCTTTATTGTATATTCTATCAAATTCCCATTTTGTAGCTGCTGCACAGCTCCTTATTTACGTGGGGGCCATAAATGTTTTAATCATATTTGCTGTGATGTTCATGAATGGTTCAGAATATTCCAAAGATTTCAATCTGTGGACCTTTGGGGATGGGATTACTTCGTTACTTTGTACAAGTATTCTTCTTTCGTTAATTACTACTATTCTGGATACGTCATGGTATGGGGTGATTTGGACTACAAGATTAAACCAGATTCTAGAGCAAGATTTGATAAGTAATAGTCAACAAATAGGAATTCATTTATCAACAGATTTTTTTCTTCCATTTGAACTCATTTCGATAATTCTTTTAGTTGCTTTGATAGGTGCAATTGCTGTGGCTCGTCAATAAAAAACTTTCTAATTAGGAAAGAACAATCCAAATAAAACTTTTTTTATGTTATTACATTTTTTCCTTCCATTCAATTGAATTTGATTGAATACTATTTCATCTTTAAAATAGAAAGTTTTTTATTTGATATATATATATTACCCAATATATTTTTTGTTCGTACTTTTTTTGTTATATTCTAGTCGATTGAATCCGTTGAATTATTGTTCATATTCAAATGAATCAAAATTGATAAGGAGTTGATGAATGATACTCGAACATGTACTTGTTTTGAGTGCCTATTTATTTTCTATTGGTCTTTATGGATTGATCACAAGTCGAAATATGGTTAGGGCTCTTATGTGTCTTGAACTTATACTCAATGCGGTTAATATGAATTTTGTAACATTTTCTGATTTTTTTGATACTAACCAACTAAAAGGAGATATTTTTTCCATTTTTGTTATAGCAATTGCAGCCGCTGAAGCAGCTATTGGATCAGCTATAGTCTCATCAATTTATCGTAACAGAAAATCAACTCGCATCAACCAATCGACCTTATTGAATAAGTAGCATAAATAAAAAAATCATAGATTTCAATTAGCATATAATAGGTTGTAACTTACTAGATGATATTTGTAAAAATAGAAGAAATCAAAGTATTTTGGCCCTATTTTTTTTATCAATTGAGCCAGAATTCATTAAAAAATTCTGGTAAAGGAAATTATTGATTCATCTAGTATTTTAATATACGATTCAGTTACAAGTTTACTAGATTGAAACTTTATGACATTCAAAAAACTAGAGATCCTATGTCACATTCAGTAAAAATTTATGATACCTGTATAGGATGTACTCAATGTGTCCGAGCATGCCCTACAGACGTATTAGAAATGATACCTTGGGACGGATGTAAAGCTAAGCAAATTGCTTCCGCTCCAAGAACAGAGGACTGTGTTGGTTGTAAAAGATGTGAATCCGCCTGTCCAACGGATTTCTTGAGCGTTCGAGTTTATTTATGGCATGAAACAACTAGAA